TAATATATGCTCTAAAGTTGAAAATATCATAAAAAATGTTAAAAAGGAGGAATCCTCAAATAGAAATCAGAAATGGAATTCATTATATTGTATCTCTTTTACAAGATGGTCTGCCGCCACTCGGACTCGAACCGAGATGCTCTAGCACTGCTTCCTAAGAGCAGCGTGTCTACCGATTTCACCATAGCGGCTTGCTCGAACTCATAATAGCCTATTCATAGTCAATCGTCGAGATTGAAGGAGTTAATTCAATGAAATATTTTTAGTAAAGATTCAAATTGATGAAAAAAACTTCATTCAAATAGGAATTTGAAGGTTCATTTTTTTTAGGGTGTCGGTTTTATTTACTTTAGGGCTTTGTTATAGTTTATGCTCTTCTCGAATCGAACTCTTGTAATTAGAAAGTTCGACCTCTAGTTAGTGATAGAACTAAAAAATGTATTTTATCAATGAACACAAAATAGACCCTATTTTTGATTACTCAAAACTGACACATTATTTGGACAAAATATTCCATTGTTGATTGGGTTGAAAGCGGGAGATATATGGGAGATTGATATATTAATTATATGAATTCCGAGAAATAAGAAGTTATAAAGTTACACAAAAAGTTTTCAAAATAACTAGAATGAATTAGTTTCAACGATTCATTAATTTTAACTAAAGATCTTAAGATCTTATAGTTGCCCTTCTATAGATATAGAGATAGAGAAAAAGGAAAAACTTTAATTTTGGTAATTGTGACAAATAAAATAAGTTGATGGGGAAAAAAGACTCCCCACCCCAAAATGAGAAAATAGACTAAAAATAAAGTTCAAACCCTGCATCTTGTCTTTTTTCAAAAGTTTTTTTTTTAGAATTTAGTAAACTAAAGAATTCTTAGTTTACATATCCTAAGATCAAAGCGCGTTCCATTTCATATTGATTAACCTCAAACAATAGGTAATGGAATTTTTTAATTTCATATTAACGGTGAAATAAGCCAATTTTTCGATTCATATTGTTACAATGTTTTATTTTATGACTTATTTGTTTGTCGCACAAAAAAACCTTTTGAATTTCCGGTAGAAAGAGATTTCCCTAATGACAACGCTTTTAAGGCTGCCCAATATCCCTTTCTTTTCCAAATATTTTTACGAATACGCTTTTTTGATATAGAAGTACGTTTTTTTGGAACTGCCATTTAAAAATTAAGAGGTTACTCATTGTTATAGTTGGATGTGAAAGACATCTTTTGGTCAAAATGAATCGTTCTTTACTATTCATTATCTAGTTATTCTCTAGATAATATTCTCTTCATAAAACAAAAAAATAGAGATCTATGAAAATCGTATAAAATATGACTAGAAAAAAAAAGAATATGTGATTTTTTCAACAAAAAGAGTTTTTCTATATACATATTCGTAAGAAAGACTCATTTTTATGGATTGGTACCTTTATTTCTTGTTCTTTATGATTCACATTTATATCTATAGAATCCGCCGTTATGCCATAGAAATCTAATTAGTTGAACTTAATAAAAGAAAGAATCCAAAAAAAGATAAAAGAAAGAATCCAAAAAAAGACCTTCCTTTTTATCTCTGTCTATTTTCTTCGTTCTACATTTAATTTATAAGGAATAAAATACACCAAAGGGTTTAAGAACCCATTGCCTAATGAAAACTTTAATCTTTTTCTACTAACCGGTCAAACTCGAGGAAAGAATACTCCTAAATTCCATTTTAAAATTTGAATGAGACTAGTAATTAAAGTTATTAATCTGTTAAAGGATACGTGGTTTGATAAAAGAGATCTTAGTGATTTTTTTATTAATTTTATTTTACCCCTTTCGATAAATATCGATAAATAGAAAATCAAGTTAATTTTATATAAAATGTCAGATATTATAGCGTTTTCTATAATCTATAAATGTTTTTTTTATTGAAATGGAAAATAATAAATCAATTCCATAATGAACTAGTTAATGATTTGGAACAAACTAACTAAAAGTTCTTATTTTATTAGGACAAGTTTTTGATCTTAGTTAATCCTATGATTCATATCAGAATCAAGTACTCTTTTTAGTGTAATTCTTTATCCTTACTCTATGAATATAAATTCATGTAATAATAATTGAAATTTGCATTTTCGGTATCTTCATAAAAATCTTAGTTAATAACTAAGTATTCGCTTTTTACGAACAGGTTGGTCATCTCATTTGCCCAATTAATTGTAACTTCTTGATTTGAATATTTGAAGTATTTTGGAAAGACTCAGAATAAGTAAGAATAGAAAATTCTCTTTAAGTTAGTGCATATCTTGATTTTTTTATTGACTCCTTTTGAAAAAGGTAAGATCCGGTAAATCGGAAACAATTAATTAAGAATAAAAAACTTTTTTTATGGAACAGACATATCAATATGCGTGGATAATACCTTTCCTTCCACTTCCAGTTCCTATGTTAATAGGAGTGGGACTTCTTCTTTTTCCGACGGCAACAAAAAATCTTCGTCGTATGTGG